CCGATGCATCCACTATGTTTATTTCGTATCCTCCTTTTTCTTTTCGTATAATTTTGCTTACTATACCTGATGCTGTAGCATTATAAACATTATTGTTACTCTTGCTACCGTCGGGATAAATCTGACCCCTTCCCCTGTTCCCGCCTACGTATATGGGATATTTTAAGAAGTGAACATCTTTCTGAGTAGCGGGGTCTGGGGAAAGAATAGGAAAAGTGACTTCGCTATATTTCTGACCAGGAACAGGACCTATCACAAGAATATTTTTTTTATTAGGGCGATAGTTCTGAAAAGACAGATTGCCTATCTTTTCTTTAATCTCGGGCGAAATACGATCGGGGGGGGCTAATTCAAACCCCTCAGGTAAAATAAGAACAGCCCCTACATTCAAAGCTCCCTTTTTTCCATTAGCAAGAACTTGTTTCAGTTGCATATCATAAGGAATTCGAACAACTGCTTCAAATACAGTATCAGGAAGTACCGCTTGTGGAACCTCGATATCCACGGGTTTATTAGCTAAATGGCAATTGGCACATACAATACGGCCAGTCGCTTCTCGTGGATTTTCATAACCCTGCTGTGCAAAAATGGGATATGCATTTGAAATAGGTGCCCTAGCTATTATATATATTATGAGCGATATGGAAATGTATCGAGCAATCTCTTCCTTTATCCAAGAAAAAAGGGTATTTATAGTTTGCATGGTCCAATCATTGGTATCGAAAATTTATACAATAAAATTAGGTAGGTTCCTAGTCTAGTATAGTTCCCTATCTATGATTCTGCTATTTACTAAAAAAATGTTAATGGAATATAGGAGGAATCCCTTGTATGAGTAGAAAGAATAAGTACAATTTTTAATGTTTTGCTTATGTACAAAGTAACAACCATTATAATTTGATCAGTGAATCATTTTTCAGTCATTCATTGAATGATAAATCACTACAAGTGAGGGAGATACACGATTTAAATAACGGAAGATCAAATATTTAAAAATTGTATCTAGAATGACCGGAAAAGTGGAAACAAGGCCGGATATAATTTGATCGTTATGAGCAAATCCAAAATCTTTGTAGATAGAGCCAATCATTAGTTCCCAACCGTGGGGCGAATGGAATCCTATACATAAATCAGTTAATAAAAGAATTGAAAAAGCTTTTGGTGTGTCGCTTAAGTTATATAGGAATTCTTGAACCCAAGAGTTAAGAATAACAAGTTCTTCATTAACTAGAATAGAATAACCACTTAGAATAACGAAACAGATTATATTTGTTGAGAAGTTCAAAATCGTATGGATACAATCTGCATTGTGTATCTTGATCAATTGGATCGTTTCTTTGGAGATTCCGATACCAAGCTTTTCTAGATGTGTTTCCGGGTATTCCTTTATCATTTCGTCCAGGAGGAAGAGTTCCTCTAATTCTATGAATTTTTTTATAATACTCTTTTCTTGAATGATATTCAAGAAAATTTCGGATTGCCTAGTATCCCACCAATTAGTAACCCAAGATTCCAGACTTTTAGTAAATGAGAGAGAGATACACCAGGGCAAAAATACTATAGATGCAAGATATAGAAGGGGAATGAATGCTTTCTTTTTTGCCATTTTTTCGTCTTTGAATTTTAAATGAACTCACCTCATTCGTCGACTCCATATGATATTAACTAATATTCATATTAAGGATAGGTTCTATTACAAGTCATCGAGCCCATGAATCTATTCCCTGCTTTTTTTTTGTGTGTATGATTCAGTGGTTAGTACTTGAATTTAGAAATAATACAGAAATGGAATAAGAAAGAGTCCATTTCAAATTCGCACTTCCAATTCGAATAAAGATATTGTTTTCAACTATATCATTTCATTTGCTAAAATTCGAAGAAAGTGCCCCCTTTCGATAAATAAAGGCACAAAAGCGCCCCTTCAAGTAATGAATATTATTCGGATTTTGAAAGGAAAGACCTCTCTTTCTATCAAAATATCAAATTTTTTTGAAAAAAAAAAGCATTCACTATTTTCAGTTCATTTTTCAAAATACTTCAATCGGTACACGCAAGAAATAAGCCAATTCANTATATCATTTCATTTGCTAAAATTCGAAGAAAGTGCCCCCTTTCGATAAATAAAGGCACAAAAGCGCCCCTTCAAGTAATGAATATTATTCGGATTTTGAAAGGAAAGACCTCTCTTTCTATCAAAATATCAAATTTTTTTGAAAAAAAAAAGCATTCACTATTTTCAGTTCATTTTTCAAAATACTTCAATCGGTACACGCAAGAAATAAGCCAATTCAGCAGCTTTTTGCTCAATTTCTCGTGGAGTCAAATTCTCATCAGTACGAGTCAAGGGAATAGCCCCATGGCCTCTGATTTCCATATAAAGGACACGACGAGCATAAATACCCTCTTTAACTTCTATTCTGATGGACTGGATGTCTTTCATAAGGAATTGAAGTAAGATGCGACGATTTTTTCCAGGAAATCCCCAACGAAAAATACACACTATTCCTTCTTTTCTATCGAATCGATCATAACCACTACCTACATTCCACGAAATTGTGCACCACAAATAGGAGCTAATAAAGAGACCCGCAATCCCGTAGAAAGACATCACGATCCCCTGTGGAAAAAAAATTATTTGTGGAGACGGAAATAAAGATATAAAATTCCTACCAAGATAACTGGAAATTCCAACAAATAAAAACCCCAATGAACCTAAAAAAAGGATAAAGGCCCAGCAGAAATTACTTGTTTTTCGAGACCCCGCTATAAGTTCTATCCATATATGTTCTGATCGCCAATTCATATTAGATCTAGTTGCATTTTATTGAAATTGAGAGAATAACCCAAATGAATTTGACTTTTTTTGTGTGTTTCCGAAGTAACTCTCATCAACTAGCACTATTCCGATGTGAACTTTTAGGAGTAATTCATCGAATTGCTTAGATCTAAAATAATAACATCCACTTCGTATGATTCCCTATAGATATCTACATATGGATACATTAACTTTACATTTCAGATATTCGCCCCGATCCCGATTTTTTTCAAATAGCTATAATTCATTTACACATATCATGTTTGCGCATGCATAATAGCTTATGCTCGGGGGAAACCACATCACATAACATATTTTATTCTAATAAAAAAATATCTGTGTTATGGTCTAAGTCTAAGTCTTGAAAAAAAATAGATGAGATTTGGCCCCATCATATCTATATCTAAAAAATCTTGTTTTTTTGAACATGAAGAAATAAAGAAGCCATCGCAATTGCCGGAAATACTAGGCCCACTAAAGGCACCAAAATCGAGGGTAAGTTATTGAGAGTTGTCATAAAATGGATACCTGGATTTAATATTTGTACCTGTTATTGTTATATTGTTAGAAAGGTATCGTATAATCATTATAATTCATATATAATTATACTAAGTATAGCTAAACTAAGTGAGTATATGTGAGTACATAATTGAGTATATGTAAGTACATAATATTAATATATATAAATAAAAATAGAAAATAGAATTATAATATATCTAAATTATAAATAAAAATTTATATATATAAATATAAAATTATAAATTTATAAATATAATAAAACAAGGAATGTTGAACTAACTAAATAGAATTTTTCACCTTTCTACATTAATACATTATATATATGTATATGTATGAGAATCTCCTTTTTTTATTATCTTGTTTTTGTCTAAAAATTTAATAAACTTGAATAAAATTAAAGAAAGAGTTTCTTACAAATTCCCGAAAAATTTGTTATAATTCGATCCGAGAATAGGTATTCTTAGTAAAACTAGGGATTCTCAAAAAATATAGAATCTTGCATCTTTCTATACTTTTAAATTTTCTATATGTGAATTATATACACATAAGAAGGGAACGTGAAATTCTCGTTTTATTCGCCTTGCCTAATTTTCATTTCGCGGAAGAAAGAATTCTCTCTTTTTTTGTTTGATAGAGGTTTCCTGATTACTAATCAGGAATATCGGTAAAAAAAAATTATTCGCATAATTCTTTTTACAATTAAATCTTATGTTACCAAATGTTATCAAAGTAAAAAAAAATCCGAAGAATTGATTTTTACTTTGATTTCTATAAACTAAATAACTACTTGTTCTACACACAAAAAAAATAATAATAATTTCTATTTTTTTTTATTAAGCATCTACTTGATTGTTGATTGAATTTTGATTCAGAGGAAAGAAAGCATGGAGCTGAAATAATTCATTCAGAACGCCTTTTAAAAGATTACGCGGTACGATTGGATCGAATAGGCCCTTATGGAATAAATATTCAGCCGCTTGGGAGCCCTCAGGTACTGTTTTATTCAATGTTTGTTCAATTACTCTTTTACCCGCAAATGCAATGTAGGCATTGGGTTCAGCAATAATGATATCCCCCAACATACCAAAACTAGCTGTTACCCCACCAGTAGTAGGAGATGTAAGGATTGATACATAAAATAACTTTTTATTTACTTGATAATCATATAAAGCGGAAGATATTTTAGCCATTTGCATCAAGCTCAAACTTCCTTCTTGCATGCGTGCTCCTCCAGAAGCACACACTAAAATAAGAGGTAAAAATTGATTGGTAGCATATTCGATCAAACGGGTGATTTTCTCGCCAACTACCGATCCCATACTACCCCCCATAAACTGAAAATCCATAATCCCAATTGCTACGGGAATACCATTTAGTCGACCTGTGCCTGTTTGAACAGCCTCAGTTAATCCTGTCTTTCTTTGATAAGAATCAATACGATCTTTGTAAGATTCCTCTTCTAAATTAAATTCAATGGGATCCAGAGAGACCATGTCTTCATCCATTGGAGCCCAAGTATCTGGATCAATCGAAAGCTCGATTCTATCTGAACTACTCATTTTCAAATGATGTCCACAGTGTTCGCAAATATTCATTTTTGATTTCAAAAATTTCTTATAATTTAGTCCATAACAATTTTCGCATTGAACCCACAAATGCCTGTATT